ATTCGAACCGACTTCTACAAGAGCTTTTCTTTTTCCATAGAAAAAAAGGTGTTCAAAAAGAGTTTCAGAAGATGTTGATCGTAAATGATAAAATTGGTTACAAAGAAAAATGAAGATGGATTCGTATTCACATACATAAGAATTATATAGAAACAAGAATAATCTTTTATTCTTTTTTGAAACAATGGAACTTGATTTCTTTGGAGTTGGAATAATAAGACTATTCCAATTCTGATACTCATAGAGAAGGAAGCGTAATAAATGGAAAAAAGAGGCGTCTTTCAACCAGGAGCGAAGAGTTTGAACAACGATTTCTAGATGGATGGGGTAGGGTATTAGTATATCTGACACATAATTTAAATGTACAAAATTGTCTTCTAAAAACGGAAATAGTGAATGAATTGATCGTAAATTTTGAGATTTGCCTATTTCTTCTTTCCTTTCTAAGGAAGATACTAATCTTAGGGAAAAGGGAATTTCCCCAATAACTGCAAATCCCTCTGATATCATTTGCGAATCTAAAGTTTTGTTATGCCCCAACAATAGGTTTTGGTTTGACTCATTAGCAGAAATAAGCAAAGGATTCTGTTGAGACATTCGAGTAATTAAACGTTTCACCATTAGTGAACTGGATTTATTATCATAACCAAAATTATCCACCAAAATGAATCTATTTAAAACATGATCATGAGCCAGTGCATAAATATACTCTTGAAAGATAAGCGGATATAGTAAGTCCTGTTTCAAAAATTTATCGAGTTCAAAATATCGTTGAAATTCCCCCATTTGAAATTAGATTTGAACCAAAGATAGGCATAAGATACTTCTTGGATTATCAAATGATACATAGTGCGATACGGTCAAAACAAGGTAGTATAATAATAAAATAATATATACCTCGGAGACAGGTAAGCTCATCAACGGACTCTCCATCCTCTTTTTTTTTCATCTAATAGGTTTATGTTCGTTATAGGATAACAAGATGGTTAGAAATCTTTTATTTTTAAAACCCAATCGCTCTTTTGATTTTGGAAAGAATTATCTTTATCAATATACTGCTTCTTTTACACATTCCTCTCCAATGCATAAATGGAGAATATCAACATAGTTAGGATTCATAAAAAAAAGGATAATCCACTCATAGGCATAGGAGAAGCCGTTCCCGCATCAGGCACTAATCCATTTTTAACGTCTATCTAATTAGATCGGGTAATCATTCAAAGTTAAGAACAGAAGCCGGTTGCTTTTTTGTTTCCCTATAATTAGAGCCAGAGGGCTCTATCCATTTATTCACTCGACCCAACTTTTAATTCATTTTGTTCCGCCCCGATCCAAGCCTTCAAACAAGTCTTTGTACCGATCCGGTAAGAATGCAATATTCTCAGAATTATCTATTGCTACGACATGCTATTTTTTCCATTCATTCCCTTTCAGGATCAGTCGTGGTCTTACAAACTCTACCGATGGTATGGACGAATCCCTTGCTTCATCCAAATGTGTAAACGATACTAGCCGCACTTAAAAGCCGAGTACTCTACCGTTGAGTTAGCAACCCACAAATCTAAAAACAATAGGATGTGTAAATGTCAATACAGTAAAAAAATATAACTAAATTTGAGTGCCATTACACAATCAAAACATTTTATTTTAAACTAAGAATACAAAAAGAAATCTCAAAATGAAATCGCTTTTGAACTGAACATAAAAATGAAGAGATCAGATGCAAATATACTAAATTTTCATATAATTATAATTTAGAATAGATATAAATGTACAAGTGAATCAACCTCCCTTTCTTTTTTTTTTCACTCCAATAAAAAATTATTGTATCACAGAGAATTCAACGAACCCATCAATTGAATGAAGTAAAATAAAAAACCGAACCTATGGCAAGAAACGATTTATACTTATACACGATCAAATTATATTTGTTCGATACACTGTTGTCAATATAAATGTTACGAAAAGAATACAAAAATGGAAATAATTTTAATATTCACTATAAGGACTGGTGTTGGATTGGCACTACATAGATGCAAAAAGGTGTAGATAGTAGATCAAGGAATAAAAAGTAGTAAAAAAAAATCCGAGTTCTTCAATCAATATAAGTTGAGCGAATAAGCAAGTTTGATTCCGTGGTTATTATTATTTGTTAGTAAAGTTCCAATGAAAACCAGTCGATTGCAGATAATGTCAAAATTTTAGATTTCGAGATCCAATTTCTTCATCTAGTCCCTCGATTTTGGGAATATCCCCCTTCGCTTTTTGTCGTTATATACCAATACCACTAGATACCACTAGAACAGGGGATTCTATGGGAACAATACGAAAAGGCGGAGTAGAGAAGTAGAGAAAAGCTTATACTCTTTATTTTCATTTTGTTTGATTAAAGGGAAGTTCCTTAAAAACCTCCGCCTTCTTTGAAATATCATGAACAGTTCCTGTAGGTTGAGCGCCTTTTTCAAGGAAATATAGAATAGCAGGAACATTTGAATAAGTTTGATTCTTTATCGGATCATAAAAACCAACTTTCCGGAGATCTCTCCCCTCTCTTCGGGATCGAACATCAATTGCAACGATTCGATAGACGGCTCATTGGGATAGATTAAAATACCCCCCCTAGAAACGTATAAGAGGTTTTCTCCTCGTACGGCTCGAGAAAATTATGTCTATGTATAAAATTAGAATGTCAAATAGATCCATAAAATCATCAAATCAATTAGACTATGATTAAAGATTTCAATTTTTTTCATTTATAAATGTAAAACAAAAAATTGTACTCATAACTCAAGTGGGATAACTCTCAAATAGCTCACAATCCCTAAGCTATTTCATTTTTTGAGTGGTCTCTAGCCCCCTTCTTGTCTCGTTTATAATCTGTTTTATTCTTCATATTTAGTTGTTGAGACAATGAAAAATGGTGTTTCCTTGTTCCAGGATCCTTTATCTTTTGTTTGAATCATTGGGTTTAGACATTACTTCGGTGATCCTTAATCCTTATCAAAATGGCAGCAACATACCTTTTTTGTGATTTCGTTCTATCAAAGAATCATCAGAACGGTTGATTCACGCGTGTTCCACTTTTGATTGAAAAAGTTTTACCAAGTCCAACAAATTTGACTTTTTTTTTAGATTTCGATTTGAAACTTTCTAAAATTGAATCCTTTCAATTTCTCAATTTCTATATAGAAGCTATATTTACGAAGTTGTTCAAACTTATTAATTGACACTAACCCTAGACCCTTACCCTTGAGAAATGAACCAATACTTTCTACTCGAGCTCCATCATGTAACTATAATTACCCCTTTTTTACATTACAACCCAAGAAAAAACTGATGGGTTCTAGTCGAGCAGAACAAAGGATGTCGAGTCAAGAGCACTTCTATTCGTAATAAAATGGTGGATTATTACATCCACAGCTGATCATGTCCTTCAAGTCGCACGTTGCTTTCTACCACATCGTTTCAAACGAAGTTTTACCATAACATTCCTCTAGTTTGGAACTAGTATTTAATTGATTCAATTATGGAATCATGAATAGTCATTAGTGCGATCGCTAAATAATAAGAAATCTGTACTTTTGTCCTTCTATATCTATAATAGAAATAGATATGAATGGGTAGTTAGTTTCTGAAAACGTCTCAGCACTAATTTTAAAATCCCATAGGTAGCAAATAAATGGAAGAACGGTCACTGCAAGTAATTTAATCCCGGATATTCGATAATTGACGATTCCAATTTAAGTGATCATAAGTTTTTTTCACAAAATACAAAAAAAGGCCGTTGTTACGGAAATAGAATGATACCATGCATTGTATTTGACTTGAGGTTCCATAAGTTTTCTGTAACCTTCCTAGACCCCCCCAAAAAATAGAATTTATATAGAATGTATGAATAATCCCTCGCCTCAAATTTTACAACAATTTATAGAACTCTTAGACCCAAACAAAAAATGACAAAAAACTCGGTGCAAAGAAAACAGATCTGTTACATATGTAATTTACTTGATCGTTTGTTAATGAGATTCAGACAGATACATAGATATATGTATTTCAATTAAATATTAAAACGAAAATATATAGGATAGGGTACCGAAATTAACTTCAATAGGAATAGCAGAGGGATGGGCACAGGCATACAATGATAGTCTGTCCAACTTTTTTTATTCAAACTAGTGTGGTGTGGGGTCTATGTTCCCATCTGACCTAGATAACAAAACAACTAGATTAAGTAGATTAAGTTACATCTCTGTCTCATTCGAACGCAATTTAGTTTGATAAAACAATATTATTCTCTGAATCAGATAAGTCAAAATGATAAACAAGAATCATATTATAGCCACTACTCCACTCTTAAATTCAAATTAAAGATCTTAAAGAGAGTCTTGTTCAAAAAAGCAAGAGTTTTACGGATATGATATAATGGGTGCTCTGGGACGGAAGGATTCGAACCTCCGAATAGCGGGACCAAAACCCGTTGCCTTACCACTTGGCCACGCCCCATTTAAATTTCAATTCTGCACTAATAAACACTAATATGAGTGTTGGTTTTTCGTCAATTCCAATGCAAATACATATCTATGCACTATATTGTTGCTAGGATTTTGCTACGTGTAGATATATATATAATAGAATTAAACTGGACTTGATTGATCATTACATATAATTTTATTAAGATATTGTATTGTATAAACGTATGATTTCTTATATTCTCTTTTTAGAATTGAAGGCTTTTGAATGGGTTGAAAGGATTTTTTGGTCTACTTTACTTTCTTCATTATTTTTTGCCTTATATCAATAAGATATCAATAACTCAATCAAAATACAATTATCTCCAAGAAAAAAATCTTTGTTATGCTTAATATTTTTAGTTTGATCGGTATCTGTCTTAACTCTGCCCTTTATTTGAGTAGTTTTTTCTTGGCCAAATTACCCGAGGCCTACTCTTTTTTAAATCCAATTGTCGATTTTATGCCGGTCATACCTTTGCTGTTTTTTCTTTTAGCCTTTGTTTGGCAAGCTGCTGTAAGTTTTCGATGAAATTTTGAATACTGTCTTAGCAAACTTAATTATTTATTCAAGTATTCAAGAAAAAAATTATAACAATTGATAAAATCATATAAGTCTTAGAGTATGAACCTTTAGTTGAAACATTGAAATTCTTGAATCACCCCATTTCTTCATTATGACCTTTTTCTTTTCTCGTCAAAGATCTTATATAGGATACCCCACAATTCGGTATTGCGGGTATTTCAAAATAAAATTTTAATTTTACTAAAGAAAAACCCTGTCTAAAAATTAAAAAAGTACTTCCTTTCATGGTGTCAAAATATGATATGTGATATAAAAATGGATAATCTATTCTCTAAAAAAAAAAAAAAAAGATCTTGGAGATTGTGTAATGCTTACTCTCAAACTCTTCGTTTACACAGTAGTGATATTCTTTGTTTCTCTCTTCATCTTCGGATTCTTATCTAATGATCCAGGACGTAATCCTGGACGTGAAGAATAAGCATCAAATAATACTTTTACTTGATCGAAAGATAACTAAAATATCAAGCTTTCCAGGGAAACGGAAAGAGAGGGATTCGAACCCTCGGTACGAATAACTCGTACAACGGATTAGCAATCCGACGCTTTAGTCCACTCAGCCATCTCTCCCAATTGAAAACGGATAATAACTATGTTACATTACATATAAAGTAAGGATTGAAATTATCTCTTTATCCTTATTAAAATTTAAATCGACTTATATCTTAAAAAGATAGTATAGTTTAGTCTAATTAATATCTCTATTTAATTCAAATTTAATTTTAAATTCGAATAAAAATAAAAGTTCTATAATTTATATAATTATATATATATATATATCACGTTTATCAGCAATTCCAACTCTAAAGTACGGGCTCGCAAAATTATTTTATGATAAAAAAAAAAGAATACCTCGTTATTTTTGTTGGATAAGGGCTTTTCCATGGCCTGGCCGGGTCAGTACCTAGCCGGGCCTTTTTTTGTTCCACTGAATCATAATAATCGATAATTAGCTGAATTTAAAAATGTTATTGAAGCAACAACAATAAGAAATCTAAACTTATAAGGAGGATTCTTTCTATTCCTATGATAGGGAATTCAAGTATAATTTCTGATTTTTGATTATTTTTTTTTTTAAGCACCCTTTTCTTAATCGCATTAAGTACCCAACAAAACACGTCAACACTTCATTTTTAATAATTCTTGTCTGATCCTGTATTGATTACATCCGATTCGACAAAAGATCCATTTATAGATAATAATCGCATTGTAGCGGGTATAGTTTAGTGGTAAAAGTGTGATTCGTTCTATATAACCCCTTACATAGTTAAGGGGTCCTTCGGTTTTCTTCATATTCCGAAAAAAAACTTTATTTCTTAAAAGGATTTAATTCTTTACCTCTCAATGACAGATTCGAGGAAGAATATACATTCTCGTGCTTTTTATATTTTATACAAGGATCAATTAGCAATTGAAAAATTGGATTATGAAATTACGAAACATAATTTTTTTTTGGATCACTACTTCCAATTGAATGAGTAAAAGGATCTATGGATGAAGAAAGCTTTTTTCTAATCGTAACTAAATCTTCAATTTTAGATTTGTTTTTTGTTTATAGAGGGGAGATTGAAGCAAAATAGCTATTAAACGATGGCTTTGGTTTACTAGAGACATCGATATATTGTTTAGCTCGGTGGAAAGAAAATTCTTTTCCTCAGGATTCGTTCAAATAGAAATAGAGAACGAAGTAACTAGAAAGAGTGTTAGAATCCTCCTCTTCTAGAGGGATCATCTAGAAAGCGAGTAGTTTAAAATGTATTCAGACAGTAAAGGCTGACATAGATGTTATGGGTCAATTTTTTTTTCAGTTACGTCTTAAATCGGGGAAATTATCCATCTACCATAAAGGAGCCGAATGAAATAAAAGTTTCATGTTCGGTTTTGAATTAGAGACGTTAAAAATGATGAATCGACGTCGACTATAACCCCTAGCCTTCCAAGCTAACGATGCGGGTTCGATTCCCGCTACCCGCTTTCTCTTTTTATTATTTTAAAAATTCAATTCATAATTTCATCTTAATCTATCATTGAATTGAATACGTAATTGCCGAAATTTGCTCACATACAATCCGCTATTTCTTTTTTTTTTACGAACAAGAGATCCGAAGTAAAAAATATGAAAACAAATAGGAATGAAAGGCGTCCATTGTCTAATGGATAGGACATAGGTCTTCTAAACCTTTGGTATAGGTTCAAATCCTATTGGACGCAATTTTTTTCCATATATATTTTTTTGAGTTCTATATTTCTATGTCAAGAAATATTTTTTGAATAATTTTCATTGAATCCGAGATACTTATATTTATTTTATTTAATATATGAAATTATTTAATATTAAAATATTCGAAAATTAAAATAATATCTAATTAATCTAAAAAAAAATCACCTTTTTTTTTCGTTTAAAATTTT